GAAATATAAAAGTTTTTATTTTTGTGATAGTATGCTATAAATATTATTTTAAGTAAAATTAATTTAAGAAAAAATAGGGTCTTAATATTTTAATAATTATATCATAGCAATGAACTATAGTAAGAATTATTTACGATAAAAAACTTTTTCATTATTAACTGATTAGTTAGTTGGCACTAAGTAGAACACTTAACATAGGAGGAACTTAGACAGGCATAGGAAAGAATATTTGCCCCCCAGAGCACCGAGGTTCAATAGCATATGAGGAAGTAAAGGGAAAATGAGAAATATATCAGGAGTAGAGATTGAGGTTGTATCTCACCACATGAGAGAGTTAACATAATAGTGGGCTTCACTGTAGGAACGTATTTTAGAGGGAGAGGAGGGGACACATAATACTTAAATCATTTTGTCTTTGTTTAATTTTAATTAGTTAACAGTATTTTTAAATTTTTAAAAATATTCAATAGTTTGATTCTGACTAGTGTTTTGTTTAAACCTAAAAGCCAAATACAAGCATAAGGGACTTAATGTCAAGAAGTAGTGGTTCATTTTGATTATCAAATTTTTGGAATCAGTCAAGGTTTTTAAGATCGGCTTAACTCGTGCCAGCCGCCGCGGTTATACGAAGGATTTAAATGAAACAGATTGGTGGAATTAAGTAAATATTGATTTTAAAGGGATTTTTTTGATGAAAAATTAGGGGTAAAATCTTTCTTTTTTTAAATTAGAAATTTTTAGTAAATTTATTAACTTTGTAGATAGGGGTTTAAACTAGGATTAGATACCCTATTATTCCCTATTAAATTTGTTGCCAGGGTAGTAGAGATCTTTAAACCTAAAGAATTTGGCGGTACTTCATTCTTACTAGAGGAACCTGCTCTTGGATCGATATTCCACGTTTAAATGTACATATTTTTGTATTCAGTTTGTATACCGCCGTTGTCAGATTATTTTTAGAAAATATAATCTAGTTAATTTAAAGTTTATGACTTCAGGTCAAGGTGCAGCTTATAAATATGGGAGAAGTGGGTTACAATAAATTATAATTATACGGATTAGTATGTGTAAACATATTATTAAGGTGGATTTAGTAGTAAATTTAGAATAAAATTCTTTATTGAAGTTGGCTCTGAGGTGTGTACACATCGCCCGTCGCTCTCTCCTCTAAGGAGAGATAAGTCGTAACATAGTAGATGTACTGGAAAGTGTCTCTAGATAGTTCAGAATAAAGCTAGATAGTTGAGCATTTCATTTACACTGAAAAAAATTCTGTGCAATTCAGAGTATTCTGATAGTTTTATTATTGCTGTTTTTATTAGGAAAAATAATTTAAAATTTGGATTTAGTAGTGAGTAACGAAATATTGAACTTGCGATAGTAAAAAAGTACTGACAAGGAAATATGAAATAACTTGAAAATTTAATTTAAAAAAAGTAGATATAAAAAATCGTACCTTGTGTATCAGGGGGTAATTAATAAACTTTATGTATATAAGTTTCCCAAAAAAGAAAGATCTAAATTCTTGAAATTATTTCTGTGTCATTATGATTTAAAATAAGTGTTTAGAAGTGAAATATTAATCGGTTTCTTTGATATTTGGTTTCTTGAGAATTAAATTTAATTTTGTTTCATTTTTATTGAAAGTTATTTATTTAATTTAAATAAGGTGAAAATTAGGGTTAGAGGGATTAGCTTTTAATTCGAATAAAATTTATGTATAATTTTAAAATTCAAAAAATGTTTGTATGCTTAGAAATAGCATTTAATAAAAATAATGTTATAATTTACATTTTTGTATAGATTATTTAATTAGAGTTTACAGAGGTTATTAAGATATTTTTCTAAATTGTTTAGAGAAAGAAATAATATTATTATGAGTAGAATATTTATTTGGTTAGGGAAAGTAAAAAAATTATAACAAAGGAACTCGGCAAATATATTTTTCGCCTGTTTATCAAAAACATCTCCTCAAGAATTAATTTGAGGTATAGCCTGCTCTATGAATTTATTTAAATGGCCGCGGTATTCTGACCGTGCAAAGGTAGCATAATCATTAGTCTTTTAATTGAAGGCTGGTATGAATGGCTGGACGAGAAAATTTCTGTCTCTGTTATAAATTTTGAATTTGATTTTTAAGTGAAAAAGCTTAAATATTTTTGGGGGACGATAAGACCCTATGGATCTTTATAATGATGATTAATAAAAAGTTTAGAAGTTACAGCTTTTTACTCTAAGTTATTGGGTTGGGGCGACTGGAAGAAAAGAATATCTCTTCTTAAAAATAAATATTATTTATAGAATTAAAAATGACCCTAAATTTTGGTTTAGCAGATCAAGTTACCCTAGGGATAACAGCGTAATCTTTTTGGAGAGTTCATATCGATGAAAAGGTTTGCGACCTCGATGTTGGATTAAGAGATCCTTGCGGCGCAGCAGTTGCGGAGGAAAGTCTGTTCGACTTTTAAATTCTTACATGATCTGAGTTCAAACCGGCGTGAGCCAGGTTGGTTTCTATCTCCAAATTTTTTATTTCATTTTAGTACGAAAGGATTAAATGAAAAAAGGTTCTTTAAAGTAAGAATAAGATTAATAGCTTTTACTAACTTGGCAGAGAAGTGCCATAGATTTAGAATCTATTTATGTGAATTATATCACAGTTAGTACCTTAACTAATGGGAGTGTATTTTTTAATAAGTTATTTATTATCAGTTGTAGGGGTTCTGGTAGGTGTGGCTTTTTTGACTTTATTCGAACGTAAATTGTTAGGCTATATTCAATTGCGAAAGGGCCCTAATAAAGTATGATTAGGAGGTTTTTTTCAACCTTTCTCTGATGCTATAAAACTATTTACTAAGGAACAAACTTATCCTTATATATCAAATTATTTGCCTTACTTTATTTCTCCTGTAGTTAGATTAAGAATTTCCTTGTTAGTTTGAGTTTCGTTGTCTTGAGGGTTTATTTCTATAAATAGAAATTTAATGGTTTTATTCTTTTTATGCTGTATTAGTATGGGAGTTTACACTTTAATAGGATCAGGTTGGTCTTCTAATTCTAAGTATTCATTGCTAGGGGCCTTACGAGCTGTAGCTCAAACCATTTCTTATGAAGTAAGATTGGCTTTGATTTTATTGAGCTTTATTTTGTTATCTTCAAGTTTTAGTTTGTTTCAAATAGTAGTTAGTCAAAGTTATTTATGATTTCTTTTTATTAGACCTGTATTAGCTTTATTATGACTTGTATCTTGCTTAGCGGAGACTAATCGTACTCCTTTTGATTTTGCAGAGGGAGAATCAGAGTTGGTTTCTGGGTATAATACTGAATATAGAAGAGGAGGATTTGCCTTAATTATGTTATCTGAGTACACTAGAATTCTATTTATAAGAGCATTATTTGTTATAATATTTATGGGTGGTTTGTCTTTATTTTTTCTAGTAAAGTTTTTATTTATTGTTTTTATTTTTGTGTGAGTACGAGGCACACTACCTCGTATGCGTTACGACAAATTAATACATTTGTCTTGAAAATCTTTTTTGCCGGTTTCTTTAAATTATTTAATATTTTTTTCGGGGTACGTATTGTTATTTTAATTCATTTAATTAAGAATAAGTTATTAAGGGATTTGAACCTTTGTTGTTTGTTTTCAAGACAAATGCCTATCCAATCGGCCAAATAACTTAATTAACTAAATTATCCCAGAATTTAAGTAGAAGAGGGTTAAATAAATAGTAAGAAAAGTATAAAATTGTCAGGATTTGTCCTGTTAAAATGTAAGGTTCTTCTACTGGTCGAGCCCCAATTCAGGTTAAAAGAATTACAACAGCTACTAGACATCAAAAATATATTTGACTAAGGGGATAAAATTCTAACCCCCGAAAGTTACTATGATGATAAAATGGGAGGATTATTAAAATTAAAATTGATATTAATAAGGCAACAACTCCCCCAAGTTTATTTGGAATAGAGCGTAAAATGGCATAAGCAAATAGGAAATATCATTCAGGTTGAATATGAGCTGGAGTTACTAGAGGGTTAGCAGGGATAAAATTATCAGGATCTCCTAATAAATAAGGATTAAGAAGTCTTAAAATTGTAAGAGTTCCTATTATAATTAAAAATCCTACGACATCCTTAATTCTAAAGTAAGGGTGAAAAGGGATTTTATCAAGGTCTCTAGCTACACCAATCGGGTTATTTGAGCCTGTTTGGTGTAGAAATAATAAATGAATTATTGTTATTCCCGCAACGATAAAAGGTAACAAAAAGTGGATAGTAAAAAATCGGGTTAAAGTTGGATTATCTACTGCAAATCCTCCTCAAATTCATTGGACTATTTCATTACCTACGTAAGGTACAGCTGACACTAGATTAGTAATTACTGTAGCACCTCAGAAAGATATTTGTCCTCAGGGTAAAACATAACCTATAAAGGCAGTTCCTATTACTAACAAAAGTAAAATTGTACCGACCAGTCAAGTTAGGGTAAAAAGATAGGAACCATAGTATATGCCTCGACCTACATGTAAATATAAGCAGATAAAGAAGAATGATGCCCCATTGGCATGAAGGGTTCGTAAAAGTCAGCCATAGTTTACATCTCGACAGATGTGGGCTACACTAGAAAAAGCTAAGTCTACATGGGCTGAATAGTGTATAGCTAAGAAGAGGCCTGTCAGGATTTGTATTATTAAGCAAAGTCCTAATAAAGATCCGAAATTCCATCAAATATTAATATTTGATGGGGCAGGTAGGTCAATAAGAGCGTTGTTAATAATTTTTAATAATGGGTGGGACTTTCGTAGAGTTAACATTATTTTAGTAATCGGAGAGGGCCTACATCAAGTTTAGTGATATTTACTACTACTAATAAGGTAACAAGTAGATAAGTTACTATAAATAATATTAGTTGAATATTTCTGTTTTTATAAACGTGACTTACTATATTCTCTACTGTTACTATTTTGGATCAAGTGAATGCAATTATTGTAGTTCATGGTGTTTCATACAAAAAACTTAGAATAAGAAAAATAGACAGAAAACATAGACTTAAAAAAAATATAAGTTTAACATTTAATTGGAATATTTCATTTGAAGCTAGGCTTGAAATGTAAATGAACAAAACTAATAGGCCCCCCAAAAAAATTAAAAATAACGTGTAAGAGAATCAGTAGTTAAGGAAAAATGATCCAGTGTACAAGCAAATGAGCAAACTTTGAATTATTAAATTTAATCCTATCGATAAGGGGTGAATTAAAAACATAAATATCAAGGAGTTAATTACTAAAAGAGTTATTATTAATTTTATCATTATACAAGAGGTAGTTTAATAAGAATAATAGCTTTGGGAGCTTTTGGTGTAAGTAATTATTCTCTTGATACCTTAAAAGACATATTCTTAATTCTGATTTACAAGACCAGTGTTTTGATTTAAACTACTAAGGTAATGATAAATGATTTTATAAACATTTTTGTTTCTTTGGATACTTTTGTAGGGCTTATTTTAGTTGTGTCCGCATTGTGAATTTTTATTTCTTCACGGTTTCATTTATTAGCTGTATTAATAAGATTGGAGGGGATAATATTGGGGCAATTTCTTTTACTTGCAACTTTTTTGTTGCGTTTGGGGGCCGAATATTATTTTCTTTTATTTTTTTTGGTTGTGGTAGTATGTGAGGCAGCCTTAGGTTTATCTATCTTAGTTTCTATTGTTCGTACCCATGGAAATGATTATTTTACTTCTTTTAATACCTTACAATGTTAAAAATTTTAGGAGGAATTTTATTTTTGGCCCCCCTTATATTCTTTACTACTTGGATGATTGTTGGCTCAGGAGTATTAAGAATTTTATTTCTTTGATGAACTTTAGTGAACTTTGTTCCAGATTTTATGTTTGAAAATTTTTCTTTTAGCCTTACTTCCTATTTTTTAGTTCTGTTGCTGATTTGACTTATTTTTTTAATAATTATGAGAAGATATTCTTTGGCTAAAATATCAAATAATTTAATCTTTCTTCTTTTATTATTTATATTGTTGATATTTTTGGTGTTGACTTTTCTAACTTCAGATTTTTTGATATTTTATATTATATTTGAATGTTCTTTAATTCCTACTTTTTTATTGATTATGGGTTGAGGGTATCAGCCTGAGCGAACTCAGGCTGGATGGTATCTTCTTTTTTACACTCTAGTTGCGTCTCTTCCCTTACTAGTTTGTATTTTTTTGGTAGGGCACGGCTTGGGTACATTAAATATAAACTATTTTAGATTCTATAGTCTATCTATTGATTCTTTTATATTTACTTTTTTAGTTTTAGCTTTTTTAGTTAAGATACCAATATATTTTTTTCATTTATGACTGCCAAGGGCTCATGTGGAGGCTCCTATCGCTGGTTCTATGATTTTAGCGGGGATCTTATTAAAATTAGGGGGGTACGGTTTGATACGTGTACTTGTAATTGATGCGAGAATTTCTCTTAAGTTGAGTTCTTTTATTATTAGAGTTAGATTAATAGGCGGTTTGATTACAAGATTAATTTGTTTAGCACAAAGAGATATTAAGGCTTTAATTGCTTATTCTTCTGTGGCTCACATGTCATTAGTTTTAGGTGGCTTATTTAGAAGTTACTTGTGGGGTTGAAATGGTGCAATTATAATAATGGTTGCCCATGGGCTGTCTTCATCAAGTTTATTTTGTTTAGCAAATATTTCTTATGAACGAATTAATTCTCGTAGTTTAGTACTTATTCGGGGATTATTAAATATTTTTCCATCTCTAACAATTTGATGATTTTTAGTCTCTGCCGTGAGAATGGCTGCTCCTCCTTCTTTAAATTTATTAGGAGAAATTTCTTTGATCAATTCTTTAGTTGCTTGAAGAGAGTGGACAGTAATTGTATTAATTTTCATTTCTTTTATATCTGCGGCGTATACTTTATATTTATATTCTTCTACTCAGCATGGGCATCCTATCTCTTCTTTAATTGCAAGTTATCCTATCAGAATACGCGAAATTTTAATAATTTTTTTACATTGATTTCCTCTAAATTTATTAATTTTTTTAAATTGAAACTGATACTATTTTCGTAGTTTAATAAGAACAGAGGTTTGTGGTGCCTCAGGTGTGGTATTCACTGGAGATCGTGTGTGTAATTTCTTTATTTAATATTATTTCTTTAACATTTTATTTTATAAGCCTTGGTATTTTAATTATAGGGTTTATAGTATTTATTTTTCAAAAAGAAATATTTTTAGAAATTATTTTATTTAGCTGAAATAGAGTAAATATTTCGGGTACTTTTTTATTTGATTGAATATCTTGTTATTTTATAGCGTTTGTCTTGTTTATCTCAGCTACTGTGGTTTTATACAGATCAAGATACATAGGGCATGATCCTAATAATATTCGATTTATTTTAATTGTGACGGCTTTTGTTTTTACTATAATACTAATAATTACTAGTCCTAACTTGATTAGAATTCTTTTAGGATGAGATGGGCTTGGCTTAGTTTCTTATGCGCTGGTTATCTATTATCAAAACAGAAAATCATCTGCGGCCGGCATACTGACAGCGCTTTCTAATCGAGTTGGGGACGTATGTTTTTTGCTCTCCATTGCCTGATGGATAGGATTAGGAGATTTTAGTTTCTTGCCTTATATTAAATGATCTTTATTCAATGATATCTCTTTTAATGTTTTATCCACAATTTTGGTTGTAGCTGCTATAACCAAAAGAGCGCAGCTTCCTTTTTCTGCTTGACTTCCTGCTGCCATGGCAGCACCTACACCTGTATCAGCTCTTGTTCACTCGTCTACTTTAGTAACTGCGGGAGTCTACCTATTAATTCGCTTTTCTCCTTTAATTTTAACAAGTCAAATATTGGGAGTATTAAAATATTTGTCTGCGTTAACTATGTTTATGGCGGGGCTAGCGGCTCTTTATGAATATGATTTAAAAAAAATTATTGCTTTGTCTACTTTAAGACAATTAGGAGTTATAATATTTTCTATTTCTTTAGGTTATTCCCAACTTGCTTTTTTTCATTTAATAATGCATGCCTTATTTAAGGCTTTGTTGTTCCTTTGCGCTGGTGTTTTTATTCATCAAGTTGGAGGTGGGCAAGATATTCGTGTCATAGGAGGTTTGAGCTATAATTTTCCTTTAACTGGTGCTTATTTTAATATAGCAAGATTAGCTTTGTGTGGAATACCTTTTTTAGCTGGATTTTACTCTAAGGACGCTCTTATTGAAGCTGCTATAATAAGTCAAATAAACTTATTTCTTTTAGTAGTTGTCCTTATTTCAACTATATTAACCGCGGTTTACTCCTTTCGATTGAGTTATTACTCTATATTAAAGATCCCAAGATTTAGTTGTATAAATAATTTTAATGATAGAGATGAAAATATAGTTAACCCTATATTTCTTTTAGGATTAGCTGGTATTATGGGAGGTAGATTATTTTCTTGGGTTATATTTCCTTACCCTAGATTAACAGTTCTCCCTATGTTTTTAAAATTGACTGCTCTTATTTGTGGTGGTTTAGGAATTTTAGGAAGATTAATATTACTTAGTACTTCTTATTCTCAAAATTTTAATGTAATTTATTTTTTAAAATTTTTAGTTTCAAGAATATGATATTTACCTTTGATATCTGGGGGGCAAATAAGTAAGAGTGTTCTTGTTTTAGGATCTAGCTCTTCTCAGCTTTTGGACCAAGGGTGATTAGAGAAGCTAGGAGCTCAGGGTATTTGAGAAAATTTGCTTTTTGGTTTTTCTTTTATTTCTATTTCTCAAAAAAATTTATTAAAATCATTGTTATTATTCTTTAGTTGTGTTATTTTTATTTTAGTAATCACGGCTTGTTAGTTTTTATAGCTTACTTTAGAGCATGGCACTGAAGATGCTAGGGAAATCTTAGGATTTGAAAACAATATCGTTAAGGTAAGTTTACCTATTTTCACAATGAAAATGTAAAGTTTTTTTTAAACTATAACAATAAGGATATAAATGGAATTTAACCACTTAAAGTAGGAGTTAGCAGCTCTTCTTTTTCTTTTATCCTCTCAATAGAGAAGAATTTAACTTCTTAAATTATCATTAACAGTGATATGCCGATCATTGGCTTCAATTGAAATAAGTTAGGGTTAATTAACCATATTTTTAGGTCGAAACTAAACGCAAACTTTCGCTTCTAACTTAAGTGTAAGGAAGACTACTTTTTGGTAGTACCTTTTGAATGCAAATCAAATGTTATTATTAACTACATCCCTATTCTGCTCAGTCTAAAGCACCTTGTTTTCATTCGTGATATAGTCCAACCAGAAGAATAATTAAAAAAAATCTTAAACCTAAGTATCATCTTTTTTCTAGAAAATAGTCAGGTCCAAAAATATAAGGTAAAAGTAGGGCAATCTCTACATCAAAAATAAGGAAAATTATTGCAATTATAAAAAATCGAAGAGAAAATGGCATTCGAGCGTTAGCTACAGGATCAAACCCACATTCAAAGGGTGAACTTTTTTCACGGTCAGAAAATGTTTTTTTGGATAGAATTCTGGCAGCAGTTATTATAATAATAACAATAAATGAAAATGTTAAGCTAATAATTAATAGTCATATAATTACTTCTTCCGTCATGGACGGTCCTATTGATTGGAAGTCAATTATACTTTATACTAAAGAAGTACCCTCCTCATCAATAAATAGAAATGTAAAGGAATAATCAAACGACATCTACAAAGTGTCAATATCAAGCTGCAGCTTCGAATCCAAAGTGATGTTCTCTAGAAAAGTGGTGGGCGAGGTGGCGTAAAAGGCATACTAGTAAAAATCTGGTTCCGATTAATACATGGAGCCCATGGAATCCTGTAGCTATATAAAACGTAGAACCATAGATAGCGTCTGCAATGGTAAAAGGGGCTTCAATATATTCGAAAGCTTGAAGTGTAGAAAAATAAATCCCCAAAATAACAGTTAAAATAAGTCCTTGCTTACATTGTGTGAAGTTATTTTCTATTAGACCATGATGTGCTCATGTAATGGTCACACCTGAGGCGAGGAGAATTGCTGTATTTAATAAAGGGATTTGAAATGGGTTAAAAGGTTTAATACCAGTTGGAGGTCATGATACTCCTAGTTCAATTCTTGGGGCTAAGCTTCTATGAAAAAAAGCTCAAAAAAATGAGGCGAAGAAAAGGATCTCAGAGGCAATAAATAAAATTATACCTCACCGTAGACCTAGAGTCTCTAGGTATGTGTGATGTCCTTGAAAAGTTCCTTCTCGTGTGATATCTCGTCATCATTGGAGCATTACTAGCATAGTAACTAAAATTCCAATCGTAAATAGATTTATATTAAAACTATGAAATCATTGCGCTATGCCAGTAGTTAGAATTAATGCTCCTAAGGCTCCTAGCAAAGGTCAAGGTCTTTGGTCTACAAGGTGAAAGGGTTGATTAGACTTGTTTATCATTATTGAGATTCTCTTGAATAAAGGGTGCTGAGAACAGCAAATACATAAGCTTGAATTATAGCTACAGCTGATTCTAATGTTAATAGTATAATTTGAGTGAAAATTAGTATAGATAGAATTATTCTTCTAGTACCAGGTCCTTGGTTACCTAAGAGTGTTAAAAGTAGATGCCCTGCAATTATATTCGCTGCCAATCGAACAGCAAGAGTTCCGGGACGAATAATGTTTCTTACTGTTTCGATGCTAACTATAAAAGGTATTAATATTGCAGGAGTCCCTTGGGGGACTAGATGAGCAAACATGTGTTGTGTATGGTTTAGTCAACCGTAGACTATGAAACTTAATCATAATGGTAGAGAAAGGGCCAATGTTATTGAGAGATGGCTTGTTCTAGTAAAAATATATGGAAATAATGTTAGAAGGTTATTTATTAAAATAAAGGCAAACAAGCTTACGAATATTAAGGTGTTTCCTATAGAGTTTGGGCCTAATAGGATTTTGAACTCTGAATGCAGAACTTGGGTTACTTTGTTTCAGATTAAGGAAATTCGGTTGGGAAGAAATCAAAAGGTGTAAGGGATAAAAAGTAGTCCTAAGAAAGAACTTAATCAGTTAAGAGGTAGTCCTAATGAGGTTGAAGGGTCAAATACTGAGAATAGATTAGTTATCATTTTCAGTTTAAAGAAGTGATTCTTTTTTTGTGATTTTCCTCTAAATTATTGATAGATGAGTTTTGGAAATAAATAAAATTAATAAATAAAATGAAAATAAGGGTAAAAAAAATAAAAAGGATTAATCAGTTACTAGGGGCTATTTGGGGGATTAGAAATCGTCCCAATTGACTTCTTAAGCTTGACAAGCTTAAATTTTTAATAAACTAGATTTCTATCATAAGAAACAAGCGTACTTTGTTATAATTGAGTTTAAGAGACTCATGCTTCCTTTCAGCCATCTTATGTTTAATTAGAAGATACTCAGTTTAAGAAATTTTTTGTATGAATACTTTCAATTACAATAGGTATAAAGCTATGATTAGCTCCGCAGATCTCTGAACATTGTCCGAAGAATAGTCCTGGGCGGTTAATAAAAAGTCTTAATTGATTTAAACGTCCTGGGACAGCATCCACCTTGACTCCCAGACTAGGGATAGTTCAAGAGTGAAGAACATCTGCGGCAGTGACTAGCAAACGAACTTGGGTATTAAAAGGAATAACTAATCGGTTATCCACGTCTAAAAGGCGAAATTCATTTTGAGAGAGTTCTTGTGTAGGAATTATGTATGAGTCAAATTCAATATTATTAAAATCAGAATATTCATAATTTCAATATCATTGGTGTCCAACAGCCTTAATGGTTAAAGATGGTTCATTTACCTCGTCTAGTAAATATAAAAGTCGGAGAGAAGGTAAAGCAATGGAAATCAAAATTAATGCGGGGAACACTGTTCAAATAATTTCAATTAATTGACCATCTAATAAGTAGCGATTGGTGAGTGAATTAAATATGAGGCTTACTATAAAATAACTCACTAAAATCGTAATAAGAATTAGTACGAGGAGTGCATGGTCATGAAAAAAAATTAATTGTTCTATTAAAGGTGAAGCACCATCTTGAAATCCGAGTTGAAGTCACGTTGCCATTGTATTCTAAAAGAGAAACTTTCGTTCTCATATACGGAGCTTAAATCCGTTGCACTTATCTGCCATTTTAGAAATATGTAATATGAGGTAATTCTACGTAACTATGATCTGCGGGAGGGAGATTATGGGTTCATTCAATGGAGGAGTTTAAGTTTAAAGTAAATAGGATAGGTCGTTGAGTTACTAAAGCTTCTCAAATAATAAAAATGAATCCCAAGGTTGCTACAAACGAAATTATAGACCCGATTGAAGAAACAATATTTCATGATGTGTAAGCATCTGGATAATCTGAGTATCGTCGAGGTATCCCTGCTAACCCAAGAAAATGTTGAGGGAAAAAAGTTAAATTTACTCCCACAAACATACTAAAAAAATGAATTTTTAATCATGTTGGGTTAAGAGTCATTCCTGTAAATAGAGGAAATCAATGTGTAAATCCACCAAGAATTGCAAATACTGCCCCCATAGACAAAACGTAGTGAAAGTGAGCTACAACATAGTAAGTGTCATGAAGAATAATATCAATACTTGAATTAGCTAAAACAACTCCTGTTAGGCCTCCTACAGTAAATAGGAAGACGAATCCTAAGGCTCATAATAATGAGGGCGAAAATGAAAATTGAGTTCCGTGAAGGGTTCCTAGCCAACTAAAAATTTTAATTCCTGTGGGAACTGCAATGATCATGGTTGCGGCTGTAAAATAGGCTCGAGTGTCTACGTCTATTCCTACTGTAAATATATGGTGCGCTCACACCACAAATCCTAGCACCCCAATAGCTAATATGGCGTAAATTATTCCTAACGTTCCGAAGGCTTCCTTTTTCCCACTTTCTTGTCTAATAATGTGAGAGATTATTCCGAATCCTGGCAAAATTAAAATATAAACTTCCGGGTGACCGAAAAATCAAAATAAATGTTGATACAGGATAGGGTCCCCTCCTCCAGCTGGGTCAAAAAATGATGTATTAAGATTTCGGTCTGTTAATAATATAGTAATAGCTCCTGCTAGAACGGGAAGTGACAGTAAAAGGAGAAGAGCAGTAATTCCCACAGCTCACACAAATAATGGGATCCGATCTAGAGATATTCCTCTAGTTCGCATATTAATGATTGTTGTGATAAAGTTAATGGCACCTAAAATTGATGAAATTCCTGCTAAATGAAGTGAAAAGATTCTTAAATCGACAGAGGCGCCAGCATGGGCAATGCCTCTTGACAAAGGAGGATAAACAGTTCATCCTGTTCCAGCTCCTCTTTCTACGGCTCCTCCTGATAATAATAAGGTTAATGCGGGAGGAAGAAGTCAGAATCTTATATTATTAAGGCGGGGAAAGGCTATGTCAGGAGCTCCTAATATAAGAGGTACTAATCAATTACCGAATCCTCCAATCAAAATTGGTATAACTATAAAGAAAATTATAATGAATGCATGAGCTGTAACAACTACATTATAGATTTGATCATCTCCAATTAGTCTTCCAGGTTGTCCTAATTCTGCTCGAATTAAAAGACTTAGTGCTGTTCCTACTATTCCAGCTCATGCCCCAAAGATTAAATAAAGTGTTCCAATATCCTTATGATTTGTTGAATAAAGTCAACGTCGCAATATAGTGACTGAATTAAAGTGTTAGACTGTAAATCTAAATATGGGAGTTTCCCCTATATTAATTAGAAAAGATCTTATAGTTAAAAATAAAATTTAAGACTGCAATTCTTAAGATGCAAGCTGGCTAAGATCTAAGAATATTATCTTATTTCAAGCTTTGAAGGCTCGGAGTTTTTTTAACTTAAGGTCTTAGAAATTAATTAATCAATTTCTTATTGTTAATCCTACAATTGAGAAAAAAGATAGTCTTTTAAGTTGAGTATTAATATTTAAATTAATATTTTTATTCCATAGATTTCTTCTTAATATTATATTATTAAATGAAATTCGCAGATAATAATAAAGAGTCACTAAAGTTCTAATAATGAGAATAATTACAATTGCAATTATTAAAAGAGAAGTTGCTCTTTTAATTACAATTCATTTTGGTAAAAATCCTAGGAAGGGGGGTAATCCCCCTAAGGATATTAAACAACAGATAATGAGGATTTTTGATATTCTGCTAATATTGTTTGATATTCTTATTTGAGTTAAATAAGTTAAATTAAAGTTGTTTAATAGTTGTGTGACAGGGAACAGGATTAAAAGGTAAATACTGAAGTATGTTCATATTAAATAGTTATTAATACTTCTTGCTAGTAAAAGTCATCCAATATGGTTAATTGAGGAGAAAGCTATTATGGATCGTAGTAGTGTTAGATTTAAGCCCCCTAAAGCTCCTCAGATTCCTCTTAAGATGGCTGCTATTAAAATAATTGGGTTCTCTATTGAGATATTTATTAAAAGGATAAGGGGGTTAATTTTTTGGATCGTAGCTAAGATTAAGAATTTTGATCATGAGAGACCCTCAGCTACTATAGGAAATCAAATATGAAAGGGAGCTGCGCCTAATTTTAGTAGAAGTCTGATTGTAATTATTGTGATAAAAATTAAACTATTAAAAAAATATCATGAATATAAAATTCTGTTCAATAAAAAGATAATGGAAGCTAAAGCTTGAATTAAAAAATATTTGATGCTGGCTTCTGTTAATTGTTGGTTATTTTTGTTTAAGATGATTGGGATAAAACTTAAAATATTGAGTTCTAGTCCAATTCACGATAAGAATCATGAATTAGTAGAAAGTACAATTATTGTTCTTAAAATGAGAATAGCAAAAAAGCAAATAGAACGAGGATTTAGAAAAATTAATAAAGAGAGTAGTCTCTATCGGTGGGGTATGAGCCCATTAGCTTAGTTTAGCTTACTTTATTTGTTGATGTAACGGGCATAAAAGATTTTGATTCTTTAGGAGTTAGTGCAATTCTATCACAGATAATTGAAGTGGGTAGCCACATGATTTACCCTATCAAGGTAATCCTTTTTATCAGGCATTCAATT